ATAAAAACTTATTATTAAAAAAAATAAATCATTTGTTGACATTAATTGATGAATTTTCGAAAGAACCAACACCCATTTTAAATTTTAAAGGAATTATTTTATTTCCGACAAATAGAAAGGGGGGTTCAAAAGAGCAAGATAAATTTTTAAAATTTTTATTCCATGTAGTTATAAATAATAATCATACAAAACCAATTATAAAAAAATTTAGTAGAGTAAAAGAAATACGTAAAAAAGTATCTCATTGGTCATACAAATTAATCGATGAGTTAGAACAACAGGAAAGGGGAAATGCGGAAGACCGATTAGCCGAGGATCATGGTATTCGCTCAAGAAAAGCCAAACGTGTAATTATTTTTACCGATAAACAGACAAATACCGAGGAGGTGGCTTTGATACGTTATTCACAACAATCGGATTTTCGCCGAAATATAATCAAAGGTTCTAGGCGAACTCAAAGGCGTAAAACGGTTATTTGGGAACTGTTTCAAACTAACCCACATTCTCCGCTTTTTTTGGAACGAAAATATAATAAACTCTCGTTTTTGTATTTTGAAATTTATGAACTGATTAAATTTATTTTTAGAAAGACAATTAAGAAAAGGGCAAAACTAAAAATTTCGGATTATAAAGAAGAGGAGATAAAAGAAATAACTAAAAGCAAAAAGTACAAAATAGAAGAAAGAGCGTGTATAGAAATAGCAGAAACTTGGGATACCATTCCGCTTGCTCAAGTAATGAGAGGTTGCATGTTAGTAACCCAATCCATTCTTAGAAAATATATTATATTACCTTCATTAATACTAGCTAAGAATATCGGTCGTATGCTAGTATTTCAATTTCCCGAATGGTCTGAGGATTTAAACAAATGGAATAGAGAGATACATGTTAAATGTACTTATAATGGGGTTCAATTATCAGAAAGAGAATTTCCAAAAAACTGGTTAACAGATGGAATTCAAATTAAGGTTTTATTTCCCTTCCACTTAAAACCTTGGTACAGATCTAAGCTCCGATACTTTCATAGGAATCCAAGGAAAATAAAAAAGGAGGATTTTTTATTTTTAACAGTTTGGGGAATGGAAGCTGAAATGCCGTTTGGTCCTCCCCGAAAACGACCTTCCTTTTGTGAACCCATCTTTAAAAGACTAAAAAAAAAATGTAGAAAATTAAAAAAAAAAATTTTTACACCCCAACGATTTATAATAATGATAATGAGTAACGAAAGAACTCATTTGTTACTAAAGGATAAAATAATATTTTTAAACTTTTTTATAACAAATGAGTTCTTTTTAATTTTAATAAGAAAAACAAAAAAATTACTAAAAGAAAATAATATATTCAAGTTAAAAAAAAAAGTATATCAATCAAGTCAAACCAAAAAAGAAAAGTATTCTCTAATAAAAAATCATATAATTAAAGATTCAAAAAAAAAATTATCGACAAAGAATAAAATTAAGGATCTGATTGATAAAACAAAACAAAAAAAAAAAAACAATAAAAACGGATTTATAACTATACATATTTGTCCTAATAATAAAAATAATAATAAACGAGTCGATCTAATCGAATTAAAATTAAAAAAATTGCTAAAAATTATTGCGGAAATACTAAAAATAAAAAATTATCGATTTATTTACGAATCAAAATTAAATTTTTATAAAATTTTAAAATATTTTATAAAAGATATATACATAAATATTTATTTATTTTTATATAAAAGTTTTAATAAGTACATTTACAATAATAAAAAAAATAAAGAAAGAGTTGATCAAACAAACAAAATAACAATTCGGTTTATTTCAACTATAAAAAATTTGTTTAATAAAAATAATAAAAATTCAACTATTCCGTTTGGATTATCTTCCTTGTCACAAGCATATGTGTTTTATAAATTATCACACATTCCAATTAGTTACTTAGATAAGTTAAAACATGTACTTAAATATCCTGGGACGTCTGTTTTTCTTAAGAATAATATAATTCCAACGTTTGTTATAACACAAGGAATCCTGTATTGCGATTGGGACCCAAAATTAATACATAAAAATATAAAGTATTATTATCACTACTATGTATCACCAATTATATGGTCTCGATTAGTACCACAAAAATGGCGCAATTGGAATTCAACAATTCAAAATAAAAATTTTAAATATTTATATGACAAATCCTCATTAATTCAGCACGACAAACAATCTTATTATGAAAAAACTTTAGTGTCAGATCAAAACTTTAATTTAAAAAAACACTATAGATATGATTTTTTCTCATATTTAGATTATTTATATTATAATTATGAAAATAAGGCGGCCCGCTTTATTTATATGTCTAGATCACCATTACAAGAAAATAAAAAAAAAAAAATTTTTATCAATTCTAACACAGATAAAAACAAATTACTCGATAAAATACGGAATATACCTATAAAAAATTTTTTAAATAATTATCGAGGATACGATAATAATAATATTAGAGATATAGGTAAAAGGTTGAATACAAAATATGTTGACTGTAAAATTCTTTATTTTTATTTTAAAAAATATATATATATTTTGGATAATAAATATTTTTTTTTTCTTACAATTTATCAAAAAAGGGATAATAAAATACTAAGTAAGTCGATATTGAATATGGAACTTTGGTTTTTACAAAAATTTTTACTATTTTACAATGATTCTAAGATTAAATCTTGGGTTATCCCAATCAAATCGCTTTTTTTTTTTTTTGAAAATATAAAAATTAATAAAAGTAAAAAAAAAAAAAATTTTATATCATTGGATGAAACAAAAAATACACAATACAAGAATAATACAAAAACAGGATTAGATATCTTACTAAAAAGCTGTTTTATTTTTCAATTGAGATGGGATAATCTTATGAATAAAAAAATAATTAACAATATTAAAATATATTGTTTCCTACTTAGACTTATAAATACACTAAATCCAAAAGAAATGTCTCTATCTTCTATTCGAAGAGAAGAAATGAGTCTAGATATAATGTTGATTCAGAATAAATTAATTTTTACCGAATCGACGAAAAGAGGAATATTCATTCTCGAACCAATTCGCCTGTCTGTAAAAAAAAATAGAAAATTTATTATTTATAAAATCGTACGTATTTCATGTTTTTATAAGAACAAACACCAAACAAATCAAATAAACAAAATATTATATAAAAAAAAAATAAAATCAACTGCACAACATCAAAATTTTCGTTTTTATTTACACTCATATTTTGATGATTTAGTTATTCCTGAAACTATTTTATCATCTAGACGTTGTAGAGAATTTAGAATTTTAATTTGTTTCAATTTAAAGAAAACAAAAAAATTAAATAAAAATAAAATATTTTTTAATAGGACAAACGAAAAAAAAAATTTAAATAAATTGAAGTTTTTCCTTTGGACCAATTTTCAATTAGAGGATTTTACTTGTATAAATAGATATTGGTTTGATACCAATAACAGCATTCGTTTCAGTATATTAAGGATACATATGTATCCACAGTTGAAAATTCGTTGATGATAAATTTTTAATATATGTGTTCTTACTCATTATATACATCATAACAGAATTTATGGTTTTGGTAAAATTAAGATTATAACTATTGACTTTTTTAATATTAATGATATAATTAATAAAAATAAAGTTCACATCCGGTAAACAATTCATTTATTAAATATAACAATACGAGTTTATTAACATTTTCTAAAGCTACTTTATATCTATTGATTAAAAATTTTGATAAATCATTGATTCATCTGGTATCTAAATATATGATTCATTTACAAGTTTATTAGATCGAAATTTTTTAATGTTTGACACTATTTTTATATTATAGATTAGATCCAATGTCGCATTCAGTAAAGATTTATGATACATGTATCGGGTGCACTCAATGTGTCCGAGTATGTCCTACGGATGTATTAGAAATGATACCTTGGGACGGCTGTAAAGCTAAGCAAATTGCTTCTGCTCCAAGAACGGAGGACTGTGTCGGTTGTAAAAGATGCGAATCCGCTTGCCCAACGGATTTTTTGAGTGTTCGAGTTTATTTATGTTATGAAACAACTCGCAGCATGGGTCTAGCTTATTAACAGTTGATAGTTTTTAAAATTGTCAATAAAATGTTTTTTATTTTTTTTACCAATAAAATCCGTACTTCATAATTATAATATATATATTTTGAGTATGGGTTTTATTGGTTCAAGTGTAGTATACATCTTTTTTTTTATGTTAAAAATATATTAGGCGTTACGAATAATAAAATAAAAAGTAGATATTCGTAGTGGGAATTCTATATATCAATATCGATTGATATAGGATTGAATATAGGTTTTTTGATGAAGAATCCCTTATGAATTTATGTATATTACACCTGTTTTTTTTAGTTAATTCAAAAATTTAAATTGTAACATATGTTTTGTGTTTATATTTATAAATCTCTTTATTCAATTAGATTAAAATAGAAATGAACCATAACTGTGCAGCCCTATTTCTAATAGATTAATCCCAAAATAGCATACCCAAATTAGAAAAAAGCCTATAACAGCTATAATTGCAGAATTTTTACCTTTCAAATTTGTATTTGTTTGAGTATGTAAATAAATCGTGAATATAATCCAAGTAATAAATGACCAAGTTTCTTTTGGGTCCCAATTCCAATATGACCCCCATGCTTCATTAGCCCACACAGCTCCCGACAGAATACCTATACTTAAAAAAATAAAGCCTAGACTAATAACACGATAACTCCACTGTTCTAATTGTTGAATCGATTGGGACTTGTAAAAATTACTAATCGAAAAAACGGAAGTGCTTTGTAAAACATTTTTTATCCTTTCATTTTTGTTTTGAAAGGAGAATGTATTAGTTAATAAAAAATTGTTTTTACTAAAAATAATTATGCTCTTTTGAAATGTAATGACTAAAAGTGTTACTGATAATAAGGATCCACATAAAAGAGATGCATAGCCCAATAGGGTCATACTTACA